TCTCGTACGAAACTTAATAGTATACCACTTCTGCGAATAGCCCGTAATGCTGCATCTCTTCCGAGACCAGGACCTTTTATCATTACTTCTGCTCGTTGCATACCTTGATCCACTACTGTACGAATAGCGTTTCCTGCTGCTGTTTGAGCAGCAAATGGTGTCCCTCTTCTTGTACCCTTGAATCCACAAGTACCGGCCGAGGACCAAGAAACAACCCGACCCCGTACATCTGTAACAGTCACAATGGTATTGTTGAAACTTGCTTGAACATGAATAACTCCCTTTGGTAGTCTACGTGTACTTTTACGTGAACCAATACGTCCATTCCTACGTGAACCAATTCTTGGTATAGGTTTTGCCATATTTTAGCATCTCATAAATATGAGTCAGAGATATATGGATATATCCATTTCATGTTAAAACAGATCTTTTATTTTTATTTGTACATTTGGGGTCCTTTAGGGAGTTCCTTTTAGAAAAATTATCCTTGTCTTTGTTTATGTCTTGGGTTGGAACAGATTACGATAATTCGTCCCCGCCTACGGATCAGTCGACATTTTTCACAAATTTTACGAACAGAGGCCCTGATTTTCATATTTTGCATTCCTTAACTTAAACTTAATTCCTAATCTACTTCGTGGAAGAAAATAAGTTTCTTGAAATTTCATTTAAAATCTCGACTTGTATCTCCCAAAAAGTAATCTTAAATCACCTAATCGTTCGAGTTCGAATCTTTGTTGCGGAGTCTATAAATTATACGCCCTCGAGTTGAATCATAACGACTTACCTCAATTTTGATTCTATCTCCTGGTAGTATCCGTATAAAACTACGTCGGATCCTTCCTGAAACATAACCTAGAATCAGATCTTCATTATCTAAACGAACCCGGAACATACCGTTGGGAAGTGATTCAGTAATTAAACCTTCATGAACCCATTTTTGTTCCTTCATTCCAGGTAAAACCCCCTTGAAATATCAACTAATGGAGGAGGAGTGATATTAGATAACTCTTTATCTTTTTTTTTTTCACAAATAATCAATTTCATATCTAATTTTGATAGTCGAAGGATTACCATATATAACACAAGATTTCTCCGCCGATTCCTTCTAATCGAGCTTCTCGGTCTGTCATTATACCTCGAGAAGTAGAAATAATTACAATCCCTATACCACCTAAAATTCTAGGAATTCTTTGATAGTTAGAATAGATTCGTAGACCAGGTCGACTTATCCGTTTTAAATTTAAAATAGTTTGAGATGGCCCCTTCCTATTTCTTCTATGTTGTAGGGTTAAAACAAAAAAATCTTTGTTGTTTTCCCGATGTTTTCTCACGTTTTCTATAAAACCTTCTCTTAAAAGTATTTTTACAATGCTTTCAGTGATGCTAGTAGATGATATTCGAACCGTTACTTTTCTATGCATGTCAGCATTTCGTATAGAGGTTATTATGTCAGCAATAGTGTCCCTACCCATAATGAACTAAAATTTGTGGTTCCTCAAAATTTTGATATAATAAACATGATATTTTTTGTTATGAAGTAACATTATTAAAGGTATATACGTGAGACACAATCTATTAATCATTCAAAATACTCTACTATACCTTATAACTCTATATGATGATGATGTTCTTATCTTATAATACTTCAGGGGCTAATGACACTATTTTCGTAAAATTTAACTTTCTTAATTCTCGGGCGATCGCACCAAAAACTCGAGTTCCTTTTGGATTTCCTTCTTCATCAATGACAACTGCAGCATTGTCATCATATCGTATTATCATACCATTATCGCGTTTGAGTTCTTTACAAGTACGTACAATTACAGCTCTGATCACTTCCGATCTTTTTAGGGGCATATTTGGTACTGCTTCTTTGATCACAGCAACAATAACATCACCAATATGAGCATATCGGCGATTACTAGCTCCTAGTATTCGAATACACATCAATTCTCGGGCCCCGCTGTTATCTGCTACATTCAAATAGGTCTGGGGTTGAATCATATCATTTTTTTTATCTGTTCTTTCAATGCAAAACAAAAGGGGCTAAAAAAAAAAAAAAAAAGAAACCTGCAATGGCTTTTTTATTCCAAGAACTCTTTCTTTTGGTTATAAGTTTCTATCACGAAAGAATGAATTGAGTTCGTATAGGCATTTTGGATGCCGCTATTGAAATAGCCTTTCGAGCTATATTTTCTGCTACCCCACCCATTTCATAAAGTATTCTACCTGGTTTAACAACAGCTACCCAATATTCGGGAGATCCTTTACCCGACCCCATACGTGTTTCCGCAGGTCTTACTGTAACGGGTTTGTCTGGAAATATACGTACCCATATTTTTCCACCACGGCGGGCATTTCGTGTCATTGCTCGTCGCCCTGCTTCTATTTGTCTAGATGTGATCCAAGCGGGTTCAAGTGCCTGAAGAGCATATCGACCGAAACAAATAGAATTACCTCGATACGATATTCCCCTCATTCTTCCTCTATGTTGTTT